TCATTCTCTTGAAGCTCATCCTCTTTATGATAAATGATACGTTTGCCCCGAAATGACCCAGCCCAATAGGGAAATCCCAATTCAGTGGGCCTTTCGATACAATCAAATAGATTGCCACAAGGGCGCCATATTCTAGGAGCCCAAACTATGTGATTGAATAAATCCTCCTCTATCTGTTGCGGATCGAGGGCCCCTTCTTCAAACTCCGATTCGTATTTTTCATATAGAAATCCCTGATCAACGATAGAACAAGATCCATTTTGCATCATATCTAACTGATTCCTTGGTTCGGAACGAAGAAGTAATGTCACTCGATTATTATCAAATTGACTGCAATCTTTTTCTGTCCGTGAGGATCCCACCAGAGCCAGAGCGCCTTCTACTTCTAATAGTAATAATAGTAATAGGCCATGAACTAGATCAGAATCATTCTCAACGAATCCATAAGAAGTGATCCAATTTTTTTCATCGGGTCTGGATGAAGACCAAAGATCTTGAGCGACCGATCCGGCAGAACAACTCAAAAGATAAAGAAGTATCGTTAATTTCTTCATGCTCGTTCCAAGTTCGAAGTACCATTTGTACAAATAAGAATCCCCTCCCTTACATGATTTCTTCTTCATATAGATAGATATAGGATCTATGGGGCAATTACTTAGAAGTACATTTTGTGCAACAGCCCTTCCTATCTGATAGAAAAGGATCCCATGATTCTGAACCGATCTTATCTGGGATCGAAAATGCCAAGTTTTTCTATGAAGAGCTGATCTAATTGTATTAGTTTCTATAATGGATTTCTTCTGTGTAATACTAATTGATAGGGCCTCATTGATAAGTGCTACAAGATCTCGTGCATTGGAACCCATGGTTATGGACCCGAATCCATTAGTATGGAACATCTTCTTTTCCAAGTGAAATCCCCTAGTATATGAAAGAATGAAAAAGTGCTTTCGTTGTTGTGGAAGAAGAAGCCTTCGTATCTTAATGCATGTATTTAATTTATTCGGAGCTATTAGAGCGGGATCCACTTTTTTGGGAATATGAGTCGAAGCAATAACAAGAATCTTTCCAGTGGAACATCTTTCACTGGAGAGATAGTTCTCTAATAGACCGAGGGATAAGTAATTCGACTCATTCACATGCAGATCATGAATGTTTGGAATCCATATTATGCAAGGAGACATTGCTTTTGCTAATTCGAATTGAAGGGTGATCTCAAATCGGTCTATTTTCGGCGTCATATACATAGTTATCACATTCGTCATAGTTAGCAGCTCCGTATCAATATCAAGGTCATCATCACTATCATCAATATCGTCACTATCATCAATATCGTCACTATCATCAATATCAATATCGTCACTATCATCAATATCGATATCATCAATAAGATAACCTTTAGGCTTGTCGTCCAGGAACTTGTTCGGAAATACCGTAATGAAAGGAACATAGGAGTTTGTCGCTAGGTATTTGACCAAACAGGATCGTCCAGTTCCTATAGAACCTATCACTAAAATACCTCTAGAAGGGGATAGGGCTAAGCGGAGCGAAAAGGGTTTTCCATGAGGAGATGGGGAATGAAAACTATTAGCCCCACACGAGGTTTGTGAATAAGTGATTGTCTGATAATGAGCAAGGAATATCCGTCTTTCTGCTAAACAGGATCTATTGAACTCATAATTCATTAGATCCTTTTGATGAATGTCAACTAAGTATCGTAAGGAAATTGATCCCGGTTGTTCAATCATTTGATAACCAGAGTCATTCTTTGATAAATGATCACTATGAGTCAGACTCAATAGAATTTGATCAATCCCTTTTTCTGTCGTTAAGGTGGAGAACTGAACCAAGAATTCTCTTTCTTCATCATCAATCGAATCACTGTTCGCGACCCAGAATTCGATTTTCTCATCAATCCAATCACCGTTCACGTTTTTTATTTTTCTTATCAATGAATAGATCTCTTTACTTGTACGACTTAGATGTCTCGTATTTCTCGAAAAAATGATTCGATTGATGGGATTTGGTATGATACTTACAAGATCGATGAGATTGATCTTCAAATATTTATTCTTAGAACGTATTGATTTGACCCCATAAGCGGGACCACCACCCAATAGCATGTTGCCACCAGAAGCAGAACCCCGTATTTCTTCCAGAGAATCTCCTAATTGTTCCAGAACAACTAGAAAGAGATTCTTTAACCAGAAAGAATTCAGTTCAGATGTAGGATACCTATCCAGAAGTTTTCGAAATTCCATCATGTATGATGGAATCATCAAAGATTTGATCTTTTCTAACTCTGTCTGTAACTCACTAGAGGCTCGGGAAACAAAGAGAAGATGTATACGAACGAGATATCCAGCAACAAGAAGAAGGAAAAAGATTGAATAGAGGAACTCCCGAGCATTTGTTGATCTCAGATGTGCCCATATCAATGGAACGGGTGACTCATTATTTCGATGAATCATTTCTTCGGGCAGAAGAAGATTCTGTAAACATTGACTCGAAATCTCACTTATCAGAGTCCATTGTGGAAGAATCTTCTGAGGAATTGGCCGTGATATATCTGATCCGTGCATCATATCATGAAAAATGGATACAAATTTTTGACTGCTACTTAGTATCGGCAATGGGTCTGAAAGAGTATCTAAAAGGGTGAAATTGAGATATTTGCACCCTGTCGAAGTAAGGAACCATGGCATATATGTTTGGAACAGATTCCATTTTGAGAGATTTGAAAAAGCACTATCTCGTTGAAAGGTTCTATACATCTGCCCTTTCTCAACGCATTTCTTTAGACAAAGACTCCGTTTTTTCCTCTTTCCGGATGGTAAATACTTCTCAGAACATGGAGTGTGAATCAAACCCATGTTTGAATTGAAACTGAGATACTGATGCAAGTTATTCCCTTCTGAATCAGATAGATTCATATCTGAAAGAGGCTGACAAGAAGTTCTTTCCAAATTGACTATTTGTTCCTCTGTTAGAGGTGTTGCAGAAATGTCTGCGATCGAGTAAATAGCTCTACGAACGAATGGATCGGATCGAATTTTAAAATGTAATTGTAATAAAGATTTGTACAATTTGTACAAGTTATACGTTTCATCACCACTTTGTGGGAAATCATTAGGTATGAAGATGTCAGATACCTGTGACTCCATTGGTGAAATAGTCTCTCTCTCCAAAAAAAGATATTTTTTTTTACCGACGCACAAAGAAAAGATTTTGTTGCGAATGGACAAGATATTGAGGAATTGTCCATATGTAAGATCATAATTATTGATACGGGTCTTTTCCACATCAAAAGGGAATCCTTTGTTACAATAGAACCAGAAGTGATGTGGATCATTCAAGAATCGAAGTCGATTTGCTTTATAAAAAGAAGATATCAATGAACTTCTATGAAATGGTTTCACGGGATTCAGCCAATTGTCTCGATCGTGGGATCTCATTGAGAAATAGGAATCCGTGTTATCAAAGGATTTCCTGCGATTCTTTCTAGTATGGAATGAGTCAATCATCCGCTTTGGTATCTTTTTGAAAAAAAATGGTAATATTGTTCCTCCATTGATCAAGAATTTCGGTCTTTGGGAAGTATCATGATCATCCAATAAGAAGGGTTTCAATTTCTTCAAATGAACGATTTGAACACCTATGGATTCTAACAACTGATTGCAGAGTTGATCATTCGGACCTTTCAATTCATAGATGTGGATCTCGGACCTATGAATGGGGATATTCCCGATACTCACAAAGAAAAAGGGAAGTAACTTGGACAAAAAGGGAAGTGACTTGGACAAAAAGAGAAGTGACTTGGACAAAAAGAAACGAAGTGTCTTAGACAAATCTTCTTTGTCGATAGCCTCGGACCAATCAATCGAATATTGATTAATACGTAATCGATCGAACACTACTTGAAAAGGATTCTTCTGTTCAGAAACGAAATGTTCCTGGAAATTCTTGCTCCCATTGGACCATTTGTATCTATATGCATCAGGATCCCGATTCATGGATCTCTCAGTTCGAGAAATAAGAGGATCAAACCATTTCTTCTGACTCTTTTTCAAATTTGATAAATGTTGGTTGATCGTATATTTCATTATAGTTATATGATTCAGAGTATCATTTCCTATTTGATCCCTTTGAATTCCATATTCGAAGTTACGATCGGATCTATTCATTAAAAAGAATCGATTCGATACATTTCTTATGTACCCATAGGTGCTATATTGGATTTGAATCAGATTTCGGATCAATCTATATCGATTGACTGCCTCCATTATGTTGTTGCTAGCAAATACCGCTGTTTTGGGATCTTCCAAATCATTCCCGCAGTAGATCCGGACCGATTTTTTTCTGATCCTTCGAGAAAAAGATTCATTCTCCTCATAAAAAAGAGGAGGTAGAACCAATAAGGATTTCTTTTTCGATTCATCTCTGGAGTTGAATACCTCATTCAATAATTTTTTTTGATCCAACCCGTAGGAATCAATAGAAAAGGCAAATCCCCTATGATACACCAGATCCGGCTCGGTTATTGATAGAGTGAATAGATCCGCCATTTCTGGGAATCTCTCTTCTGATTCAAAAAAATCGTGGCGTAACGCGTATCCCCCTTTGTTTCGGTCATGGAATAGATGAAAGAAATCAAAAAATGGATTTTTGTTCAAGAATGAAATCTTATTGGAACTGTCCATATCCGGTTCATCCTTTGGAACCAGATCCGGGATGTGATATGGTTCCGAAGGATGAATTGAGACGGTATTTTGTAAATACGTAATTATCTTGAATATATCAACCATTTCTTTATTTTCCGCTCGCCTGGAAGGGACAAAAGAAACATCTTGTTTTTTCTTCAACAATTTCTGATCTCTAATGGACCTCTCAGTAGGATTCGAACCCAGATGAAGTTCTGACCATCTGTCAGAGAAAAAAGAACGAATTGATCTTGTAGGATTCCCAAGAAATCGAAGAATTTCTTCCGGAAGCAGATGATT